ATTATAGGATTAACTAAGGTCATCGGTCTAATGAAATAAAAACTCTTGAATTTAGTTAGTTTCTTTCAACGCATTAACTACTTCATTATGGGATTGATTGTTTTCCATTTCAATCAAAACGATTTTTTAGTAAACGTTAGAATATTATAGATCTAAAATGAACTTTTTTTATCGAGAAAGGGTAAAAAACGACTGAGATATTTTTTTATCAAATCACGTATCCTTTAACAGATTTATTAGTAATCTCATTCGAATTTTAAAATTGAATTTAGGTGTATTCTTTTCTCGAGTTTGACTAAAAAAAGACTCAAGTTTTTTATTAGGGAAAAGTTTACAATCCTTTGAGGTATTTTATTACGTATAAATAAAGTCTAGAATGACGAAAATCAAGGTCTTTTAGGTTCTTTCTTTATTTTATTAAATTTTATTAAATCATTAAGTTTCATTTCTATGACCTAGCAGATTCTAAAGATATAAATTTGAGAGATAAAGAACGAGAACTAAGAGTTCCAAACCAAAAATTTTTGGTTTGACAAATATTGTATGGAATCAAAATTTTATTATTTCGAGTAATTTTTGATCCAATTTAACGGATCTTTCACATATCTATATTTATTTTTTATAATTTATAAAGAGAATATTATTTATAGAAAAAATAGATAATCAATAAGAAATAATAATTTGTTTTGAATTGAATAATAGATGTCTTTCACATCCAACTATAACAATGATTTTCAAATGGCAGTTCCAAAAAAACGTACTTCTATATCAAAAAAGCGTATTCGTAAAAATATTTGGAAAAGGAAAGGATATTGGGCGGCGTTAAAAGCTTTGTCATTAGGGAAATCTCTTTCTACTGGGAATTCAAAAAGTTTTTTTGTACGACAAACAAATAAGTCCTAAAATATTGGAATAAGCGGAATGGATTTGACTCAAAAATTTGGCTCAATACTTTTTTAATATGAAATTAACAATTGGCAGTCCCTATTCTAATCAATATGAAATAGACCAGGTTTCCATCTTATAAGATGTCTAAAAAAAAGAATTCTTCTGTTTTCTGAATTCTAAAAAAAAAGAATAAAGAAAAAAATACAAGATTTTTTATTTCTTTGTAGTATATTTTCACTAATATTTTTGTGGTGGGGAGTCTTATTTTCCCCATCGACCTTTACAATAATGAACAATTTTTCTCTTTCTCGGGAAGGGCAGATATAATATTTTTAGTTCAAATTAATGGATTGTTGAAACTAATGGATTACATGGTAAAAAATTTTGGATAACTTTATGACTTCTTAATTTCTAATTTTTTATAATTTTTAGTAATTTAATTACTATATGAAAATGAAATGGATTTACCATATATCTCCAATTTTGAGCCCAATTCCAATTAATAAAAGAACTTCATTGTGGAGATATTATGTATAACTAATCTGTCAATGTACAAATAATGTGTCAATTTGAAGTAATTCAAAATAACCTATTTTGGATTCATTGAGAAAATTTATTTTTTGTTTGAAATTTATGAAATCAGATAAACGAGAAATAATGAAGTATCAATAAAAGTAAAAAATGAAAACAGTTTTTTTATTCTATCGAGAGAATAATCTACTTACAAAAGTTGGATTTTAGAATAGGATAAACTACGTCAAAGCCCTAAGATAAATAAACCGGACACCCTAATAAATGAAACTAATGAACCTTCAAATTGACTTTTGAACTCATTTTTTTTATCAATTTGAGTGTTGACTAAAAAACTTATTTGATTGAATTGACTTGTTCAATATCGACGATTGAATATAAATAGGCTATTATTAGTTCGAGTAAGCCGCTATGGTGAAATCGGTAGACACGCTGCTCTTAGGAAGCAGTGCTAGAGCATCTCGGTTCGAGTCCGAGTGGCGGCATGACATCTTCTAAAAGATATCCAATAGATCCTATAATAAAAATAAATTAAATTCCCGATTTCTAATTCTTAATTAATATTAATTTAGGGGATTCCCTCCCTTTTTTTCATTTTTATGATATTTTCAACTTTAGAGCATATATTCACTCATATTTCCTTTTCGATTGTTTCAATTGTAATTATAATTCATTTAATAACCTTATTGGGCAATGAAATCATAAAACCATATAATTCGTCAGAAAAGGGGATGATAGTTACTTTTTTATGTCTAACAGGATTATTAATCACTCGTTGGATTTATTCGGGCCATTTCCCACTAAGTGATTTATATGAATCATTAATCTTTCTTTCATGGAGTTTCTCCCTTATTCATATAGTCCCTTATTTCAAAATAAGAAAAAATTATTTAACCGAAATAACTGCCTCAAGTACTATTTTTACCCAAGGCTTTGCTACTTCGGGTCTTTTAACTGAAATACGTAAACCCACAATATTAGTACCTGCTCTACAATCGGAGTGGTTAATAATGCACGTAAGTATGATGATATTAAGCTATGCGGCTCTTCTTTGTGGATCATTATTATCAGTAGCACTTCT